TGGTTTCATATTCAGGAGTATAATAAGTCAATTTATACTCTTTAACACCAGCTTTGAATCCAACACTTGCTTTAGTCTCTGTTTGTGGTGACATAAGTCCCTCCCTACAAGTCATGAATTTAGAATTCTTGCAATAAAACAACAAGGTCTACTCGACATAAATTAGGAATAGATTTAATTAACCTTTTTCACAGGAATCTTTAACAAAATTATCAACTAATCAGAATGATTCTTTATTAGACCATGATATTTGATTCGCCAAATACATCATTATTGTATATTCTTTCATATGTATAGCGCAACCTAATACTTCTTTTTCAAGTTTTGAATCTTTGACTTTTTATAAATCCAAATATTTAATATTAAAATACTAATAAAATCAGCCTTGACAGTAATATATGTTGTATATGTAAATCCTAGATATGACAATATGCGGAATTCATCCATGAAAATGAAAAACAAGGGGGGGGTTGAGAAAGGGATGAATAAATGGGACGCATAACCGGATATGCTAAAATGACAATACGAAAAAAAAAGGCTAATGAGATCGAAATAATGAATCATAACTAGAGTTCCGTTTCGAATTCGCTAGATAAAACAAAGTCTTGCCTATTCTATTATGATAAATAAATCAAAGACTTTCCGCAAAAAATTTTTTTTATTAATATATTTTTTATTTTAAAACTAGGTTTCAGTTAGTTGAGCTTGAAAATGACTATTCCTTCATTGAATAAGTAAAAAATTGAATTCGACATTCACTTGGGTGGTACCAACGAAATCGAGTGCTTACTCCCATTTGTTATTGAATTAACCAATGAATTTGCTATCGAAGATTTTTTCTGTATTCGAAAAATTTCGCAACAAAATTTAACATATTTTTTTATTATGAGAATAAATCCTACTACTTCGGATCCAGAGGTTTCGATACGTGAAAAAGGAAACCTGGGACGTATCGCCCAAATCATTGGTCCGGTACTAGATGTAGCCTTTCCCCCGGGCAAAATGCCTAATATTTACAATGCTCTGGTGGTTAAGGGTCGAGATACTCTTGGTCAAGAAATTAATGTGACTTGTGAAGTACAGCAATTATTAGGAAATAATCGAGTTAGAGCTGTAGCTATGAGTGCGACAGAGGGTTTAAAGAGAGGAATGGACGTGGTTGATATGGGAAATCCTCTAAGTGTTCCAGTCGGCGGAGCAACTCTAGGACGAATTTTCAACGTGCTTGGGGAACCCGTTGATAATTTAGGTCCTGTCGATACTCGCACAACATCTCCTATCCATAAATCCGCGCCTGCTTTTATACAATTAGATACAAAATTATCGATTTTTGAAACAGGAATTAAAGTTGTAGATCTTTTGGCCCCTTATCGTCGTGGGGGAAAAATCGGACTATTCGGTGGGGCTGGCGTGGGTAAAACAGTACTAATTATGGAATTGATCAACAACATTGCCAAAGCTCATGGTGGTGTATCCGTATTTGGTGGAGTAGGCGAACGGACTCGTGAAGGAAATGATCTTTACATGGAAATGAAAGAATCTGGAGTCATTAATGAACAAAATCTTGCGGAATCCAAAGTGGCCCTAGTCTATGGTCAGATGAATGAACCGCCAGGAGCTCGTATGAGAGTTGGTCTGACTGCCTTAACTATGGCAGAATATTTCCGAGATGTTAATGAGCAAGACGTACTTCTATTTATCGACAATATCTTCCGTTTCGTACAAGCAGGATCCGAGGTATCCGCTTTATTGGGTAGAATGCCTTCTGCTGTGGGTTATCAACCCACCCTTAGTACCGAAATGGGTACTTTACAAGAAAGAATTACTTCTACGAAAAAAGGGTCCATAACCTCTATTCAAGCAGTTTATGTACCTGCAGACGATTTGACTGACCCCGCTCCTGCCACCACATTTGCACATTTAGATGCGACTACCGTACTATCAAGAGGATTAGCTGCCAAAGGTATCTATCCAGCGGTAGATCCTTTAGATTCAACGTCAACCATGCTACAACCTCGAATCGTTGGCGAGGAACATTATGAAACTGCGCAACAAGTCAAGCAAACTTTACAACGTTACAAGGAGCTTCAGGACATTATAGCTATCCTGGGGTTGGACGAATTATCCGAAGAGGATCGCTTAACCGTAGCAAGAGCACGAAAAATTGAGCGTTTCTTATCACAACCCTTTTTTGTAGCAGAAGTATTTACAGGTTCTCCGGGAAAATATGTTGGTCTAGCGGAAACAATTAGAGGGTTTAAATTGATCCTTTCCGGAGAATTTGATTCTCTTCCTGAACAGGCCTTTTACTTAGTGGGTAACATCGATGAAGCTACTGCGAAGGCTACGAACTTAGAAATGGAGAGTAAATTGAAGAAATGACCTTAAATCTTTGTGTACTGACTCCGAATAGAATTGTTTGGGATTCAGAAGTAAAAGAAATAATTTTATCTACTAATAGTGGACAAATTGGCGTATTACCAAATCACGCGCCGATTGCCACAGCTGTTGATATAGGTATTTTGAAAATACGCCTTAATAACCAATGGTTAACGATGGCTCTGATGGGCGGTTTTGCTAGAATAGGCAATAATGAAATCACTATTTTAGTAAATGATGCCGAGAAGAATAGTGACATTGATCCACAAGAAGCTCAGCAAACTCTTGAAATAGCAGAAGCTAACTTGAGAAAAGCTGAAGGTAAAAGACAAACAATTGAGGCAAATCTAGCTCTCAGACGAGCTCGGACACGAGTCGAGGCTCTCAATACGATTTGATTTTGTAACTAGCTAACGTGTAAAAAAAAAAAAAAAAGAATATATAAAAAAAATAGGATCGAAAAGCGAGAAAAACAATAAAAGAAAAAAAAACAGGTTACAAAAACTTATTAGACACCATCGATCATGGTGTCTAATAAGTTATACCTACTATTGGATTTGAACCAATGACTCCTGCCGTATGAAAGCAATACTCTAACCACTGAGTTAAGTAGGTTATTTCTCATCGTAAAGAGAAGGAAAGGGGATACCTATCACATCGATAGGATTATAAATCCTATATTATTTCTAAGCAATACCAATAAACACCGAGATGAAAGAGATATAATGTTCAATCATGTAATATTAATCTTGACAAGAAATTATCTACATGATAAGATAAAATGTGTATCACAAACACAAGGGCTATAGCTCAGTTAGGTAGAGCACCTCGTTTACACGTGCGTCAAAGTTTTTCAGAGGAGTCCATCACGCAATCAAACTAATTGATTGATCTTATTAAGAAATCGATGTCTTACTCCATGACTTTTTTTTTAGGAAAAAAGAGGAGAACAATAGCCTGACATTAGGTCCTATTAAAGTACCCCATTAGGTAGGGAATGAATAGAACCAATCATTGATTTGAGATATTGATAGGGTGAATACCCAGTCTACTCAATGCTAGGTAGAATGAGTATAAGGAACTCAAAAATGATCTTTTCGTCCTATGAACCTTAAGGTGTATCAAGTTTCATGTTTGATTTTTTAATCAGGATGTTGGAGACTATATTTAACTTTAGGTGATCTAGACCAAAAGCAAACCTACGTCAAGAGAACCCTTCTTTGAAACACTTTGGTAGTTCTTCTGTATTGTATTAGAATTCAAAAATAATCAATCAGAGTACTTGGAACCATTTCTTATCTTTTTTTAAGAAAAAATATGGTAGACTAACTGATCTTTCGATCAGTTAATGAAAGAGCCCAATGCAAAAAAAAATGCATGTTGGGTCTTTGAAAGAGGTCGAATCATTTTGATAATAATAAGTTCAAACTCTTTTACCGAGCAGGTCTACGGTTCGAGTCCGTATAGCCCTAACTAAGAAATTAATTCTAATCAATCACATTAAAATCAAAATAATTGGATAATTTTTTTTACTTATTATTGTATTCTTTATTTCTAACTGGTTCCTTTCAATTGCTTGGTTCATAAAAAAAATTCCCATACCATAAACCATAAGTCCTGGGGATCGTTCAGAATAAAACAGAAAACCTAATTTTATTTCAATGGAGCCAATCACTATCTATCTATCGATATATCTAGATAGATACTTATTTATAATTTAGAATAAACTTTTTTTCTTCATTAATTTTCATAGTTGTAATTTTTTTATATGAATTTTCCTCGTTCGCTGGCTATAATAAAAAAGTTCATAATCCTTTCTTTTTCTGTATCCCCACTCAATCTTGGTTACTTTTTTTCTGACACGGCCTTGTTTAAAAATAAAAAAAGAAATCTAATTAAATGCAACCAAAATGAAATCTATCTAATACTAAGTAAGATGGGTATGGTAAAGTCTTACTGGATTTTTTGATACGTCATAATTTTAAAAACGAAGAGATTTTTCTAAAAATTTTTTTTTATAAAACAGAAATCAAAAAAAATTACTAGTTATTAATAATAATAATATTATATTATTTCTATTAGAAACTATTAGTAATAGAAACATGGAAATATTAAGTAATTAAGTGTACTGAAAATAATAAATCAATAAATCTTAAAATGAGACGTCTACCACAGCAAGCAAACGAAAATAAATGATTCGATTAACCTGAATTTTTGTTTTGACTTAAGAGTTCTATATCCCGTGCCCAATCCACTCCGATTGGAATTGACTAAGCAGGTATTTTTTCCACATTCATAGGAGTTCGTCTATGTTTCTGCTTTACGAATATGATATTTTCTGGGCATTTTTAATAATATCAAGTGCTATTCCTGTTTTGGCATTTCTAATTTCCGGAGTTTTAGCTCCAATTAGGAAGGGGCCGGAGAAACTTTCTAGTTATGAATCAGGTATAGAACCGATCGGGGATGCTTGGTTACAATTTAGAATCCGTTATTATATGTTTGCTCTAGTTTTTGTTGTTTTTGATGTTGAAACTGTTTTTCTGTATCCGTGGGCAATGAGTTTCGATGTACTGGGGGTATCTGCTTTTATAGAAGCTTTCATTTTCGTGCTTATCCTAATTCTTGGTTTAGTTTATGCATGGCGAAAAGGAGCATTGGAATGGTCTTAGTTCGTTTCCCGAATACTTGTACAATAATAAAAAAAAAGTCAAAAAAAAACCATTGAAACAATTATGAATTCCATTAAGTTTCCCGTACTTGATCGAACAACAAAAAATTCAGTTATTTCAACTACGTTAAATGATCTTTCAAATTGGTCAAGACTTTCCAGCCTATGGCCGCTTCTTTATGGTACCAGTTGTTGTTTCATTGAATTTGCCTCATTAATAGGCTCCCGATTTGACTTTGATCGTTATGGGTTAGTACCAAGATCGAGTCCTAGACAGGCGGACCTTATTTTAACAGCAGGTACAGTAACAATGAAAATGGCTCCTTCTTTAGTGAGATTATATGAACAAATGCCTGAACCAAAGTATGTTATTGCTATGGGAGCGTGTACAATTACAGGGGGGATGTTCAGTACCGATTCTTATAGTACTGTTCGAGGAGTTGATAAGCTAATTCCTGTAGATGTCTATTTACCGGGTTGTCCACCTAAACCAGAGGCTGTTATAGACGCTATAACAAAGCTTCGTAAGAAAATCGCTAGAGAAATCTATAAGGATCGAATTAGACCTCAACAGGGTAATCGGTGTTTTACTACCAATCACAAGTTTTTTGTGGTACGCAGTCCGCATACTGGAAATTATGATCAAGAATTACTCTATCCACCATCATCTACTTCAGAGATCTCTACTGAAACATTTTTTAAATACAAAAGTCCAGTATCTTCCCACGAATTAGTGAATTAGGGAGGCTTTTAGAGAATCAGAAAAAAATCTTCATAAATTAGAACTCATGGTAAATGTGAAATACTTCTTTTATATAAAAAAGGTGTGGGGGAAATAAAAAAGATGCAGGGCACTTTGTCCGTTTGGCTAGCCAAACGCGGGCTGGTTCATAGATCGTTGGGCTTCGATTACCAAGGAATAGAGACTTTACAAATAAAGCCCGAAGATTGGCATTCTATTGCTGTAATTTTATATGTATATGGTTACAATTATTTACGTTCGCAATGTGCCTATGATGTGGCACCAGGTGGCCTCTTAGCCAGTGTGTATCATCTTACGAGAATAGAATATGGTGTCAATCAAGCGGAAGAAGTCTGCATAAAAGTATTTACTCACAGGAGTAATCCTAGAATTCCATCTGTTTTCTGGGTTTGGAAAAGTACGGATTTTCAAGAACGGGAATCTTATGATATGTTAGGAATCACGTATGATAGCCATCCACGACTGAAACGGATCCTAATGCCCGAAAGTTGGATAGGGTGGCCTTTACGTAAGGATTATATTGCCCCCAATTTTTATGAAATACAAGATGCTTATTGAATGATAAAAAATGAGTCTTAGCTTCTACAACTACAGACCTTCACGGAATATTTGGAATTCGATTCGTTTTTAGATCAAACAAACAGAAGAGTTGAGGTCTCGTTCATATGATTATAGATAGCTTGATCTCCAATTTGAAAGATACTTTTTTTATTTCGTAAAAGCCGAGCCAATAGGATGAACTAAAAAAAAGAGTTCTGCATTATGAACTTTGTATCGCGCACATAACTTAGTCAACTTTAGTTACATAACTGGGAATGAATAAATAAGATCGGAAAGCAATAAATGAAGGGGGGGGGTACAATTCAATTTCTATTGTATCTAATGAATCTTGGGGTATTTCTGCCCTTCAACTAAACTATAGATACTATAGATATAGACCTTTTTTTTTACTTGTTTTGTTTGATTCTTTCGAACGGAACTCATTTAACCTTTCCTTTCAAATATGTATTATGTATCAAGTATTATACATTTTTTTTTGAACGGCTGGATCCACAACATGAACAAAAAAAGAGAGGGGATAAAGGATGATTGCACTTTTTTTACTAAAGATACGTTTAATTTGAAGAATAGAAACTTATCCAAATTAATCAATCCTATGCCAAGAACCAGATTTGAACTGGTGACACGAGGATTTTCAGTCCTCTGCTCTACCAACTGAGCTATCCCGGCCATTACCGAAGTATCATCCTCATTTTACGAATGAGGACACAAGGATTTTCAGTCCTCTGCAAAAAAGCTATGTCCACCATTACTGAGGTATCATCTACTGAAGTATCATTATCATTTTACTAATGGTGACACAAGGATTTTCAGTCCTCCGCAATTAAGCTATGCCGACCATTACGGAAGTATCAGTATCATTTTAATATATGACTTGGGTCTCTGTCAATGAAAAGAAACTCAAAAGTAGTAAATTCAAAAAGTTTTGGACCGGGAATTTCTTGGATCTTATAAATAAAAGAAGACTTTCTAAGTTTGAAAATGAAAACTGATATAGATTCTAAATAATTCAAATGGATAATAACTAAAAAAAGGTAAGGTGTCAAACAGACCTTTTTGGGGAGTAGAGCTGGGGATAGAGGGACTTGAACCCTCACGATTTAAAAAGTCAACGGATTTTCATCTTACTATAAATTTCATTGTTGTCAGTATTGACATGTAAAATGGGACTCTATCTTTATTCTCGTCCGATTAATAAGTTCCACCACGGATCTATCAGACTATGAAGAGAATCATTTGATCAATGAATATTATTTCTTAAACTTCGAATTGATTCACATCATTTCGATTTTGTTTATAAAAAAATAGAAATCGAGATTCAGGTCGTCATTTTTGAGATCGTTTTGTGTTACCTATATTTAGACAATATAGATTTTTCTCCTTCATCCTTTTTGATTTGAAGTTTTGATCGAAGGATTCCTTTATCAACACAAGGTAGTGAACTCCATTTGTTAGAACAGCTTCCATTGAGTCTCTGCACCTATCCCTTTTTTCTCGCTTTCTAAACTCCGGTTTGTTCACGTAAACCAGGATTTGGCTCAGGATTGCCCATTGTTAATTCCAGGGTTTCTCTGAATTTGAAAGTTATCACTTAGTAGGTTTCCATACCAAGGCTCAATCCAATTAAGTCCGTAGCGTCTACCAATTCCGCCATATCCCCTTTTTTATTAGGATCTCATTATGATGTCTTTCCATTTTTTCTTATGCCGAAACCTTGGGATTCATTACATTATAGATACTTATTTTATGTCTTTGTTATCTTCTTTAATTTTTTTGAGCCCCATCCATATTGATTTAGTCTAATCAACAAAGATTCTATCATTTTTGTATTTGCAATTCAATATGGTTATATATTACATAACATATATATGTTCTTCCTTTTCTCATCTTTGTCTTCAATTTTCAGAAATAGTCGAACGGTCGATTCTTTTTTTTTTTTTTTACTTTCATGACAAGAAATTTAGGATTATTAGTGAAACTTAGAATTCTACTTCGTAGATTTGAAATTCTAATAATTCTATACTATATAGAAAATAGAAAATAGAAAAAAAATAAAAAGAATAGAAAATAGAAATAAAATAAAAAGAAAAAAAAAAGTATAAAATAATAATAATAGTATGAGCTTAGAACAAAAAAACAAGAATTTCAAATCAGATATCATTTAACTTAAAAAAAAAGATTTCTGATCTAATTAAGATTTTCTTATTTAGAAACTAATGAAATCAAAATTAGAAAGTCAATATACTGCTATATTCTATTAATTAAGGTTATGTTTTATTTATTTAATGATAGTCACTATTTATTTGAGCTATATTCTGTTCTAGAATATATAGAATATGATTAATTCTAAATAGATAAGGAAAAATATTAATAGAATAGTTAATTGATACGATCTAGTAGTTTAGTGAATTTGTATGCATGCGCTATTTTATTTGAGCCCGCTTAGCTCAGAGGTTAGAGCATCGCATTTGTAATGCGATGGTCATCGGTTCGATTCCGATAGCCGGCTTTTCCATATTGTTTCGTTTTTTTACATGATTTTTAATGTACTTTCAAACTCAAAGAAGATTGAAAAGACTTCTTTCACCTTTTTCCAAGAGTTACCACTCCATTTATATTATGTCATATAAACTTCCATATAGGAATATATATTGGGTAAAAGAGTTCGATCTTTGCAAAATAAATCAAGAAACTAAAGGAAAATTTTTGTGATTTATTTGATTTATATATATTGTATATACAATAAAAAAAATCTGTATATTGAGAGAATATATCGTCTTACTCTTTGTATTCCAATAGTTTATTGGAGTGTATTTCACGTCATTTATCATTATCATTTAGTTAAGTTTTAATTTTATTTCATTTTGTACAATTTCAATAAAAAAAGGAGTCTTTATGTCACGTTACCGAGGGCCTCGTTTTAAAAAAATACGCCGTCTGGGGGCTTTACCGGGACTAACTAGTAAAAGGCCTAAGGCAGGAAGCGATCTTAGAAACCAATCACGCTCCGTAAAAAAATCTCAATATCGTATTCGTTTAGAAGAAAAACAAAAATTGCGTTTTCATTATGGTCTTACAGAACGCCAATTACTTAAATATGTGCGTATCGCCGGAAAAGCCAAGGGGTCAACAGGTCAAGTTTTACTACAATTACTTGAAATGCGTTTGGATAACATCCTTTTTCGATTGGGTATGGCTTTGACTATTCCTCAAGCGCGCCAATTAGTTAACCATGGACATATTTTAGTTAATGGTCGTATAGTTGATATACCAAGTTATCGCTGCAAACCCCGAGATATTATTACAGTGAAGGATGAACAAAACTCTAGAACTTTAGTTCAAAATCTTCTTGATTCATCTGCCCCTGAGGAATTGCCAAACCATCTGACTCTTCACACATTCCAATATGAAGGGTTAGTCAATCAAATAATAGATAGGAAATGCGTCGGTTTGAAAATAAATGAATTGCTTGTCGTAGAATATTACTCTCGACAGACTTAATAAACCTAACTTAAGTAAAAAAAATTACTAAAAACAAGAGTTCGGACAACTCCCCTTTGCCCTATTTTTTGATTAAAAATCAAAAGGCACAAGGTAAGGGATTTTGTCGAGGAATCTTTTTCCTATTCATTTATCATAGATTGGTAGGGAGATTTGGATCCCTTGTTTGCTCTTCCCAGCATTTTCCATGAAAGAAATTAGGAATAGAGAATCTATTTCAAAATCAAAACAAGGTAGATTTTCTATCTATTCTTTTTTATTGGATTTGATACATTGTGGTCAATCACGTAAGATTGGTGAATTAGTTGAAAGTACGGAAAGAGAGGGATTCGAACCCTCGGTAAACAAAAGTCTACATAACAGTTCCAATGTTACGCCTTCAACCACTCGGCCATCTCTCCGACATCAGGATTATGACTAAGTATCTGGGTTAATAGCGAGTTATTTATCGTTTTTTAGATTATGGTTAATAGATACCTTTTTTGAACGGAAAAATTGGAAGTAGATAGAAGGTTTTTTTTATGAGTCCACTTTTATGTTAGTTCGTACTATACAATTCCTTTGTTTGTGAGAAAATTTTCTCACAAAAGAAAAGGTAAAGGAAATAAAAAGAGTTATAGAATGGATTACTACCTATGCCAAGATCGCGTATAAATGGAAATTTTATTGATAAAACCTTTACAATTGTAGCCGATATCTTATTACGAGTCATTCCGACAACTTCCGGAGAAAAAGAGGCATTTACTTATTACAGAGATGGTGCGATTTGATTATCATTATTTTTTTTGATTTCTCGCCGATTTGGAATAGAAAGAAAAACGAGTATTGAAAAAAAAAAAAATCTACGCTTTTGAAGGTGAAGTTTATAATATAAAAAAAACAATCCCTTCTGTCATGTATCCACGATTAATGCAGCCTTAGATGCTTCAATTGTGAATTAGAGTATTGAGCAAAAGGTTTTTACCTATGGTTCCCGTATTACAGATCAATCCTACTACACTAATACAATATACGAATAGGAGGCATAGGGGAAGAAGCACTACGCCGAGAAATCAACAACACGAAAACTTTCTTTAAAATGATTCCCTTTCTTTCTTCTTCTTCTTTGGGATTGGGACTAATTAAAATGGTTGGAACAATAAACATCCATCTCGTTCGTACTTTGGATACCCGTATAACCATTGAAGACTGTTGAAGTGACTAATTCCTGGAAATTTAGAGGCGTTGAGAACAAAGAAATTTTGAGAGTTTCCTTTTTTATTTTTATCTAGCATGAACCCACTTGGTAGTAAGAAAAGATCTTTTGCAAGAAGGTTGGCTAGGGATTTTTTGTAAAAACATTAGCCCCGCTTAGTTCATAATGACATCATATTTTTCCATATATTATTTTCATTATGCACCTAAAGGAGGAGCCGTATGAGATGAAAATCTCACATACGGTTCTGAAACGGAGAATTCGTTAAAGCGAATGACGACCGTAACGGATGTCAGCTCAATCTGAAGGAAATTATGCGGAAGCATTACAGAATTATTATGAAGCTATGCGACTAGAAATTGACCCCTATGATCGAAGTTACATACTCTATAATATAGGCCTTATCCACACAAGTAATGGGGAACATACCAAAGCTTTAGAATATTATTTTCGGGCATTAGAACGAAACCCCTTTTTACCACAAGCTTTTAATAATATGGCTGTGATCTGTCATTACGTGCGACTATCTCCACTATAGAAAAAAAGAACGAACAGCTAGTCAATGAAATACTAGAAACACAAAAAAAGGGCTTTCTACATAAGCATCGTCCAAAACGATTTTTTATCAGCTGTAGCAAATAAATAAACTTCATCAATCGAAATATGAAGTGAAGACTAGATATGCCTAAATACTTTCTTTTCTATGGATAAAAAAAGATTTAATTGATAGAGGAAGCACCGTAAAGATCAATTGGAAAGGTTTTGGACCGATACAACAAGAGCTGTTTATTTATATCATAATATGAGATAAATCTTAGGAATCTACTTATGTAATAGAGTGGATCCCCTAAGGTATTGAGCAGCGGTGTAGCATCAGATCCTAAAGACAGTAAGTCTTTTTCTTTTTTATGAAGTATGAAAAAGTCTTTTTCAAAGATTCTATATAAATTTTTATATGAAAGCGGGATAGTTACCTTTCAGAAAATTCTAATATCTAATAACAGTGGACATGCCTTTTTTTTTCTGAAGGTAGGAGAAAAGATAAAACTTATTATATTAATTAATATATTAATTAAATCAAAATGAAAGTTTGAAACTCATGTAATTACTCTCTTTTGTTTAATCCAAGAAAAACAAAATATCTATAAGAAATCTCATTCAATTAGACATTCAATTAGATATAAAGTTCAAGTAGGTTAAAGTTAAAAAACTGGTACACCAAAACAAAAGAGTTGATTGTCGAGCCGTATGAGGTAGGAAACTCTCAAGTACGGTTCTCAGGGAGGGAATTGACCCGCCTATTCCGACCGTGGAGAACAGGCCATTCAACAAGGAGATTCTGAAATGGCGGAGGCTTGGTTCGCTCAAGCCGCTGAGTATTGGAAACAGGCTATAACGCTTACTCCTGGTAATTATATTGAAGCACAGAA